AGGTGGACTGTTAGCTAGTGTGTATCATCTTACGAGAATAGAGTATGGCGTGGATCAACCAGAAGAGGTATGCATAAAAGTATTTTCCCCGAGGAAAAATCCTCGAATTCCGTCTGTTTTCTGGGTTTGGAAATGTGTGGATTTTCAAGAACGGGAGTCTTTTGATATGTTGGGAATATCTTATGATAATCATCCGCGTTTGAAACGCATCTTAATGCCTGAAAGTTGGATAGGATGGCCTTTACGTAAGGATTATATTGCCCCCAATTTTTATGAAATACAAGATGCTCATTGAAAAATAAGAAACTTTTTTTCACTTCTACAATTCCATAGATTCAAGGTTCTGTTCTAGATTAAACAGAGTAATTTAAGTCTCGTTTGTATTATGGATAGGCTAACAACTAATTTAACCTTTCGAATATGTATATGCGTATGAGGTATTAGGTATTAACTTTATTTTTGAACGAGAGAGAAAAAAAGAATCTAAAATATAATTATTTTTGTTACATACTTTGTATAAAAAACACTTTACCCATCTATTTTATAGATGGGGTATTTCTCTAAAGACCGAGGCGGATAAACGTATGTAATATGATCTAAACTATTAATGAATATATATGTCTATTTATATTAAGTATTAAGTAATTTGTGGAAAAGAGACTCATAAAAATTAATCGTGTGCCAGGAACCAGATTTGAACTGGTGACACGAGGATTTTCAGTCCTCTGCTCTACCAGCTGAGCTATCCCGACCATTCCCATTCCCGATACCGCATCCTCATTTTACTAGATAACTTAGGTCTATGTCAATTCAAAGGGTATTATCCAGGTGCTATAATTTCTTGGATCTTCAAAAAAGGAAGACTTTGTCAGTTTCAGTATGAATAATGCTATCGACCATGACTCGTTCAAATGGGGAGTCTTTGGTCAAAGACGGTCATTTGTACATGTATCATATATCACAAGACTTGTCATAAGAGACAAATTTTTCTCTCGGATCCGTTTGTAAAAGAGTAGGGTGAATAAGAAAGATAACGAATTTTGAACTACTAACGAAAAAAAGGATAAGATAAATAGTTAAGGAGTTGAATGGGCTTTTTGGGGATAGAGGGACTTGAACCCTCACGATTTTTAAAGTCAACGGATTTTCCTCTTACTATAAATTTCATTGTTGCCGGTATTGACATGTAGAATGGGACTCTATCTTTATTCTCGTCCGATTAATTAGTTCTGCAAAAGAACTATCAGACTGTGTGGTGAATGCTTTGATCAATGAATATTCGATTCTTTCTTCAATATAGAATCGATTCACAACAATTTTTCCCTTTTTCATATAAATTCATATAAAAATACAGATTCAGGTCGTCATTAATCATTTGATAGAGTATTTCAGTACGTATACGTATGTATATACGTATATCCTTCATCTTTTCGGAAGTTTCAATGGAAGGATTCCTCTACCAATGCAACACAGTCAATTCCATTTGTTAGAACAGCTTCCATTGAGTCTCTGCACCTATCCTTTTTTCACCTTCTGGGCCTTTGTTTGTTTTTGTAAAATAGGATTTGGCTCAGGATTGCCCATTTTTATTAATTCCGGGGTTTCTCTGAATTTGAAAGTTCTCACTTAGTAGGTTTCCATACCAAGGCTCAATCCAATTAAGTCCGCAGCGTCTACCAATTTCGCCATATCCCCTTTTTGTTTTGAGATTAGTATCTCATTTTTATTGAGATGTCGTTCTCTTTTTTATTTCATTTCTACTGGAACCGTTGAATTCATTAAATACTGATTCCTATCTCGAAAAAGTTTTTATCCTCTTTTTTTTTCTTGGCTATCTTCTTTCATCTTCTATAGGAGACCCGCACCCACATTTGGTCCAATCAGAAACGATTCTATCATTTCTGTATCTGCAATTCAATATAGATGGAGATATACCACGTATATATGTCTCTCTTCTGCTCGTTTTTCCCACGCAATTTGGAATACTTGAACGGTCGATTCTTTTTTTCGTCTGAGCTTCCATCTTTACGAATCAAAGCGCAATAATGTCTCATTATTTAGACCAAATCATTCCATTTATAAATAGAAATATAAAATATGTATGATATGGAATATCATAAAGAAGTGTAATAAAAAGACTTTAAAATAGCATTTGAAAGCAAAAACGAAAATGATTTAATCTAAAAATAGATCGAATCTAATATTTTTTAATATTAAATGCTATACTATAGAATTGTGCTATATAATTGTGATGTGAGAAAAATAAATAAATTATATATCGATAGATTTATCGTTATATTCATTTATCGTTATATTCTATGGCCTATGGTAAGTATGAGTATTGAATATTTCCTTTCAATTCTATATTTTATTTTTTCTATAGTCATATTCATTATGATTATGACTAGCTAATAGGAATCGCTAAGAATGCAAATAAGTATATTAATTAATAGCTAAGATGACAATCCCTATGCAGTAGAATTTATCTTATGTGAGCCTGCTTAGCTCAGAGGTTAGAGCATCGCATTTGTAATGCGATGGTCATCGGTTCGATTCCGATAGCCGGCTTTTCTCTATTTATTTTCTTCTAGTTTTTACATGATTGAGAATGCCCTTTTGAAATCCGAAATCAAAGAATATTGTGAAAAATAGATTTTTTATCTTATCGGAACTTCTAACTATGCCATGAAAAGAATCTCTTTTATCTATATAGAATCTTTATATAGAATATATATAGAATAGAAAGGTCTGGATATTTATTCATCTAATTATTCTTTAGAGTATTTAGAGTACAAGTACACTACTTTCGTAAACTTCGCTTCATTTATTATTTAGTTCAGTTTTAGTTTAGGTTTATTCTGTAAAATGAAATTTCATCAATAAGAATTCAATATAAATAAGAAATATAAATAAGAATAAGGAGTCTTTATGTCGCGTTACCGGGGACCTCGTTTCAAAAAAATACGCCGCCTGGGAGCTTTACCGGGACTAACTAATAAAAGGCCTAGAGCCGGAAGTGATCTTAGAAACCAATCACGTTCCGGTAAAAAATCTCAATATCGTATTCGTCTAGAAGAAAAACAAAAGTTGCGTTTTCATTATGGTCTTACAGAACGACAATTACTTAAATACGTTCGTATCGCCGGTAAAGCCAAGGGGTCAACAGGTCAGGTTTTACTCCAATTACTTGAAATGCGCTTGGATAACATCCTTTTTCGATTGGGTATGGCTCCGACTATTCCTGGAGCCCGTCAATTAGTTAACCATAGACATATTTTAGTCAATGGTCGTATAGTAGATATACCAAGTTATCGCTGCAAACCCCGAGATATTATTACGGCGAGGGATGAACAAAACTCTAGAGCTCTGATTCAAAATTCTTTCGATTCATCCTCTCAGGACGAAATGCCAAAACATTTGACTCTTCAACCATTCCAATATAAAGGATTAGTCAATCAAATAATAGATAGTAAATGGGTCGGTTTGAAAATAAATGAATTGCTAGTCGTAGAATATTATTCGCGCCAGACCTAAACCTAACGAAAATAAAAAAAATCACAAGGGTTCGGACAATTTTGATCCCTTTCGTCGAAGTAAATTAACCTAAGGTTAAGATAAATAAGGGTTTGATCCGGATTTTTATCCCATTTAGGTATCATAGAACGAGAGGTAGGTTTTCATTCCTTGTCTACTCTTTTCCTTTCAGTATTTTACATGCCACAACAATTAGGAATAAAATATATATCAAAGAAAGGTCTAACTGTTGTCTTGTAATATAATTTTATATAGTGCTATTTTACTCTTTTGGTTAGTAAGATCAGTGAATTAGATGAAGGTACGGAAAGAGAGGGATTCGAACCCTCGGTAAACAAAAGCCTACATAGCAGTTCCAATGCTACGCCTTCAACCACTCGGCCATCTCTCCTACATAATGATTATGACCCAAAAACCGAGTGAATAGCGAGCCGGTACTAGTAGATTATTGGATAGGAACGACCAATCAATTCTAATTCTAACTAGAAAAATATATAAATTTTCATCAAAGTCAAAGAAATATCTTTCTTTTGAGGTTATGCGGATAAATAGAAAATAAGAAAACTGTTAGAAAGATTCTATTCATGTTTGCAAAACCAAACCAGCCTTCGCCTCTTTTTCTGTTATTTTATAACGGTACCGGAGGCAATCACTAAATTATAACGAATCAGCTGATTGATAGGTCTATTTTTGCACTTCGGTTAATGGATCTCTTTAGATCACGATTCTATTTAGACTATGATTCCATATCTTAAGAATTCTCAAATTCCTTTCCAGTCCAGTTTTAGAGTTCTCTCTCAACAACAAACCCTACCCTGCAGATCTATTACAAATATTCATATAAATTATATATATAATAATATATATATATAGTTGATTGTATAGTGTATACCTCCTATGCATACAAAATAAAACAGGCGGGTTTTTTCATCGTAGAATGGTTATTCGATCCTTTTTTTTTTCTTCTTTGGATTGGATGAGAATTCAATAAAAAACTTTTCGTTATTATAATCTGTAACTTAAATGAAATTGAATACTTTATTTTGTTGGTATACTACTCCATTTACATTAGGATGAAATCGAAGCGTACTCCAATATTTATTTCTTTGTTTTTTTTTTATTCCTGTCAAAAAAGAACAATTTGAATAAATATAAATATATAAATAAAGGTCCCATATCTTTTTTATTAATGAATCTGTTTTTATGTTATTTCGTACTGTACAATTCTTTTCTTTGTGGGATCGGTTTACCACTAGAGGTAATGAGAATAATTATAGAATGGATTGCTACCTATGCCTAGATCGCGGATAAATGGAAATTTTATTGATAAGACCTTTTCAATTATAGCCAATATTTTATTACGAATAATTCCGACAACTTCAGGAGAAAAAGAGGCATTTACCTATTACAGAGATGGTGCGATTTGATTCTTTTTTTTATTGCTCTCAATCTTACGAGAAAGACAC